CACTGGACGTTCCCAAAATGGGTACTATCCGGTCGGGTGAATTCAATAATATACGCCTGTTGGCATTCCAACCCTCCTTCTCCTTTCAGGGCCTATCTGAAAGAGAATCCAGTACTTCTTGGTCCTAAATCTCTGAATAGGACGAACCGCCCCGTGGATATCTTTGCTTCGGCACAAAAGAATTCGAATGAAGCTCGGTCAACTGGAATGTGTATTATTAGGGGATCTTCCAATTGAGAAGATCCATCGACCTGAGACGAAGAGAAAGCTCTATCTCTTTTAGTTAGTTATTCCGTTAAACCGATGATTCGTTATTGGAATTGTTCCGTGGACCTTAGCTCCACGGAACAATATGGAAGAAAGAGGCCTTTCCACGACTCTACCACCCAGTCAATTCTGTTCCACTTAATCCCTATTTCATGGCCACATATCTTTCCGGCTAAGTAATGGGAAACCCTTCTCCTGTATACATGAATCCAATTTGAATTTTCATTTCATCCGGGAAAATCCATCTTTTTCTCAACAATGTCTTTGTCATTTGATCCACTAGCCTTCCGTTAGATAGGAAGAGATTTGATAAATACTGATAACTCTCAAATAGAGTCTGAGTCTTAGAACAGAAAAATCCATTAGATAATGAACTATTCGTTCTAAGCCATCTCTCGCGATGAATCAAGAATTCGAAGTGCCTTTCTTGCCTTTTCTTGATAAACCAGTGGCAAGTTGTGTAGAAAGGACGTCTTTGGACAGTAAAAGCAAGAAGCCCTTCTTTTGAGATCTCTTCATCTGCAAAGAACTCTGGCTGCGAAAACACAAAGCCAAGAGCCTGCTCTTTGAGTAGGAAAAAGAGTGAATCCGCGGGGTCCCAAATGAATTGGCTTGCTTGAAAAAAGCCTTGTTCTGTGAAAAATCGAAATCGATTTCGTGTCGGATACTTCTTCATTATGGTTCCACTCTCCAAGAACCCCGGACCATACTTTTGAAGCTCATCCTCTTGAGCTTGAAGCTCAAGAGCCTTTTGATAAAGATAGGCCTCTTCCTTTTGAAGACCTTGAAGCTCTTGAAGCCCACCCTCTTGATCTTGAGGATCTTCAAGATCTTGAAACTCTTGAAGCTCTTGAAGCTCAGCCTCTTCATCTTTACGCCCAGCCCCTTCATCCTGAAGCTCAGCCTCTTCATCTTGAAGCTCAGCCTCTTCATCTTGAAGCTCAGCCTCTTCCTCTTTACGCTGAGCCTCCTCGATATCGATCCAATCAAATAGAATGAGCCAAGGGTTCCATATTCTAGGAGCCGAAACTATGTGAGTGACTAAAGGCTTCTCTAGGCCAGGGGCTGCTTCTTCTCCCTCTTGTTCAAAGATAGAACAAAATCCATCTTGCATTCTATCTAAGCTTGGTTCGGCCCGAAAAAGCAGTGTCACTTGATCATTATCAAACCGACTGCAAGCTTTTTCTGTCCCTGAGGCCACCAGAGCGCCTTCTAGTTCTAATAGGCCCTGAGCTAGATGAGAATCATTCTCAACAAGTCCATAAGAAAACATCTCCGCTTTGTCATCGGGCCCAGGTGGAGACCAAAGGTCTTGAGCGACCGATCCGGCAAAACAACTCAAAAGATAAAGAAGTATCGTTAACCTCTTCATGCTCGTTCCAAGCTCTAAGTACCATCTGTACAAATAAGAATAACCGTCGTCGTTACACGACTTCTTCTTTATATATACAGAGATAGGATCTATGAGGCCTTGACTTAGAAATAGATTTTGTGCAAGAGCCCTTCCTGTCTGATAGAAAAGGATCCCGTGATCCGAAATCGAGATTGACCGGGATTCCACAGCCCAAGTTTGCCTATGAAGAGCAAATCGAATTGTATTAGTGTCTATAATGGATTTTTTTTGGGTAATACTAATCGATAGGGCCTCATTGGTAAGTGCTGCAAGATCTTGTGTGGTTATAGACCGGAATCCATTAGTATCGAACATTTCCTTTTCAAAGTGAAATCCTCTAGTATATGAAAGAGTGAAAAAGCGCTCTCGTTCTTGTGTACTAAGAAGCCTTCGTACCTTAATGCATGTATTGAATCTATTTGAAGCTATTAGAGCGGGATCCACTTTTTTGGGAAGATGAGTCGAAGCAATAACAAGAGTATTTCTAGTGGAACGTCCTTCACAATCCCCAGAGAGAGAGTTCATTAATCCGGCCAGGGTTGTCCTATCCTCCAGATCCACATCATGAATGTTTGGAATCCATAATATGCAAGGAGTCATTGCTCTTACTAATGCGAATTGAAGGGAGATACCAAGTAGGTGCCGGTCCCATTCCTCCATCCATAACTCCCACAACTCGGTCTCCGCCTCGTCCAGCTCATCCACATCATGACCCTCAATTTCGTTGATGAGAATGGACTCAGGTAAAAAATTTAACTGAGCATCAACAGAAATCCCCAAATCAATCATATCCTGAATAGCATGCGTATACTCAATACCATCAAGATCACGTCTCGTATCCATCTCAGCCTGATCCTCAATCTCGTCATCCTCACGAGTATCATGAAGACTCCACTCCTCAATACCCCAGGAAGTGTCCTCTTCTTCCTCCACCTCCACACTAAGACTAGTATCGTCATACACATACTCCAGCTGGTCACCATAGATCTCATCCAAATGCTGGAAAAAAGGCCAGGAGGAGCGCGCTTCCATCTCTAACGTAATAAGGGGAAAGTGGGTATTTTTCGCTAGGGATTTGATCAAATAGGATCGTCCAGTTCCTATAGAACCTATCACTAAAATACCCCTAGGGGGGGATAGGTCTAAGCGGAGCGAAAAGGGTTTTTCATGAGATGGGAAATGAAAAGCATTAACCCCACACGAGGTTTTTGAATAAGTCATTGTCTGATAATGAGCAAGGAATATCCGTCTTTCTGCTAAAGAGGATGTATTGAACTCATAACCCATTAGATACTTCTTCTGAAGGTCAACTACGTGTCGTAAGTACATTTCTCCCGGTTGTTCAATCATTTGAGAACCAGAGGCATTCTTTGAACTCTGAGTCAGACTCAATAGAATTTGATCAACCCCTTTTTCTGTCGTTAACGTGAGGGTGGAGAACTGAAGCAAGTTGCCTCTGTCGCAATCATCAATAGCCACAGAGGTCGAGAGCAAGGATTCTATTTTATCATCAATCCAAGCACCATACACCCTTTCTCTTTTTCTTATCAATGAATAGATCTCTTTACTTGTATGACTTAGATGTCTCGTATTTATCGAAAAAGTGATTCGATCGATGGGATTTGGTATGAGACTGATAAGATCGCTGATATCGATGAGATTGAGATTCCAATTAGAAAAGTTTGATTCGACCCCATAAGCGCGACCACCACCCTCTAGCATGTTGCCGACTACAGAAAGAGACTCCTTTAGTTCTTCCATAGCAACTAGAAAGAGATTCTTTAATCCGAAAGAATTCAGTTCAGATGGAGGATACCTATCCATCAGTTTTCGCAACTCAATCGTGTATGATGGAATCATCAAAGATTTGACCTTTTTGAGCTCTGTCTGTAACTCACCATAGTCTTTGGAAAGACGGGAAAGATATGTACAAACGAGATATCCAGCAACAAGAAGAAGTAAAAGGGTTGAATAGAGGAACTCCAGAACATTGGGTGATCTCAGATGTGTATGTGTCAATGGTGACTCATTATTTCGACGAATCCTTTCTGCAGACAGAGTAAGATTTCGTAAACACATCCTCGAAATCTCCCTTATCCGGTTCCTTTGTGGAAGAACCCATTTTTCCTGAAGAATTTGCCACGGTCTAATGACCCCCTGCCTAATATCATCCCTAATATCACCCAGAATATGATCAAAAAGGGATGCACAATTTTGACGGATACCTAGACTGAGTATCGGCACTAGGTCTGAAAAAAGATCTAAAAATAGCAAAGTGAGATATTTGTACCCTGTCGAAGTAAGGAACCATGGCATATATGTTTGGAAGAGATTCCATTTTGAGAGAAGGGTTCGATACATCAGAAGAGTTCGAAACATCTGCCCTTTCTCAACGCATTTCTTTATATTTCGACCAAGATTCCGTTTTTTCCTCTTTTCGGACGGTAAATCTTTTTCAGAATATGGAGTGTGAATCAAACCCATGTTTGAATTGAAATTGAGATCTTGATGCAAGTTCTTCCTTTCTGAATCAGATAAATGAATATCTGAAAGAGGTTGAAAAGAAGTTCTTTCCAAATTGACCATTTGTCCCTCTGTTAGAGGTGTTTCAGAAATGTCGGCGATCGAGTAAAGGGCTCTATCAACTAATGGAACAGATCGAGTTGGGAAATGGAAAGATTTGCACAAGTTATACCTTTCGTCACCACTTTGTGGAAAATCGTCAGGTATGAGTATCTTAGATACCTGAGGTATGAGTATCTTAGATACCACTGACTCGATTGGTAAAAGAGTAGCTCTCTCCCCAAAAGCATGTTTTTCGCCGCACAAAGAAAATGGTTTCTTGCGAATGAAGAAAGTATTAAGGAATTGTCCATACAAAAAATCAGAATTCTTGAAACGAGCTTTTTCCACAACAAAAGGGAAGATTTTGTTACAATAGAAGGAGAACCGATGTGGATTATTCAAGAATCGAAGTCTATTTGCTTTATAAAAAGCAGATATCAATGAACTTCTCTGAAATGCTTTCACGGGATTCATCCAATTCTCTTCATCGTCGAATAGAATTGAGAAATAGGAATCCGTGTTATCAATTGTTCCTACAATTTTGGATTTTTGGGAAGTCTCATGATCATCCAATAAGCAGGGTTTCAATTTGTTCAAATGAAGGATTTGAAGACCTATTGATTCTAACAACGGATTGCAGGGTTGATCAGTCGGACCCTTCAATTCATAGATGCGGATCTCGGACCTATGAATGGGGATATTCCCGCAACTCACAAAGAAAAAAGGCAGTAACTTCGACAACAAGGGAAGTACCTTCGACACCAAGAGAGGTAACTTCGACACCAAGAGAGGTAACTTCGACAACAAGAAAGGAAGTGACTTGTACAAAAAGGAACGAACTAATACGAACAAAAAGAAAAGACGTGCCTTAGGAAAATCTTGTTTGTCAATAAACACGGACCAATCAATCGAATATTGAGATTGATGGAATCGATCGAAGACTGCTTGAAAACGGCTCTTCTGCACTTGAAAACGGCTCTTCTGCACTTGAAAACGGTTCTTCTGCTCAGAAACGAAATGTTCCAAATGTTCCTGGAAAGTCTTGCCCCCCTTGGACCATTTGTCTCTATATGCGGCAGGATCCCGATTCATGGATCTCTCGATAAAAAGAAGAGGATCGAAGCTTTTCTTTCGACTCTTTTTCAAACTCGAGAAATGTCGGTTGACCGTATATTTCATTAGAGTTCTATGACTCAGAGTATCATTTCCTATTTGAGCCCCTGGAATTCCAGACTCGAAGTTGCGAGCGGATCGATTCATTAAAAAGAATCGATCCAATACCTTTCTTATGTACCCCTTCTCTTGGATGTGAATCAGATCCATTTTCGGACTATATTGATTGACTGCCCTCATTATGTTGTTGATAGCAAATACCACTCTTTTTGGATCTTCCAAATCATTCCCGCAGGAGATCCGGACCCGTTTTTTTCTGATCCTTCCATAAAGAGATTCATTCTCCTCTTCATAAAAAAGAGGAGGTAGAACCAATAAAGATTTCTTTTTCGACTCATCCCTGGAGTGGAATACCTCACTCAAGGATTGTTTTTGATCCAATCCGTAGGAATCAATAGAAAAGGAAAATCCCTTATGATACACCTGATCTGGCTCGGTTATTGATAGAGTGAATAGATCCGCCCTTTCTTCAAATCGCTCTTCTGATTCAAAATCGCGATCTAACGTGTATCCCCCCCTGCTACGGTCATGGAATAGATTCAATAAATCAAAAAATGGATTTTTTTTGAAAAATGAAATCTTCTTGGAACTGTCCACATCCAGTTCATCCTTCGGAACCCTATCACATCCCGGATCTGATGAAATAGGATAAATTGATACGGTCTTTTGTAAATACGTAATGATCTTGAATAGATTCACTATTTCTTTATTTTCCGATCGCCGGTAGGGTACAAAAGAAAGGTCTTGCTTCAACAATTTCTGATCTCTAGTGAACCTCTCAGTAGGATTCGAACTCAGATAAAGTTCTGACCATCTGTCAGAGAAAAAAGAACGAAGGGATCTTGTAGAATTCCCAAGAAATTCTTTGATTTCTTCCTCTGTTCGTTCCAAGGAAGGAGAAGGATGCCAAAGAATCGATTCTTCTTTTATTTGTTGAATCTCTCTGATCAATGTGGGATATTCTGAATCCTCCAGAAACTCCAGATATTTGCTATTTTTCTCTTTGAATGAGATCTCAATCCCAGCCACGCTTTTATGAGCTCTTTTACAACTAGAATCCCTCCTTTTTCCCATCCAGCTCCACCACCACCGCGAACCCCATCTAGATTCGGGCATGATCGACTTTTTAGTGATTGGGAGAGCCCAAGTACTCTCATTCGGATCCAGGAAAGAGCTCTCAGGGATCTTTTTTCCTTTTGGAAGATAGAGGAGCGGAAGAATCAACCTATTGATATTGGAAAACCCAATAGATTCTTCCAATGTATCATTTCTGTGTCCAATGGGATTCAGGGGTATAGGAAGAACCCCTGTCAAATAGCTCTTTTTGTTTTCGACCATATTCCGACGGCTCATCCTATACATAAGGACTACTACTACAAATAGTAGTACACGCCCGATCGTGAAATGTCGAGTCTTTCTCCAACCCCGTGAGTTGCGTGAAAGTAGGATCTTCCAAACCCGTGGGTCCAATAATTGAAAAGTACGTTCTGGGTTGAAAAAAATTTGAATAAAAGTGCCCAATGAATTCAATTTGGTCCAGGAATCTAATAACTGGTGAGAATTCTTGATCTCTCGAAGGATCCCTTTTAATTCGAGAATAAAGAATTTAAGAAATAATTTGAATTCTTGTTCATCCATAAAAAAAGAACTCCTCCTCTACAAGGTAGACATGAATTTTTAAAACTGAACTCTATAGGCATATTCCTCTTATCTTTACTCTACGCTAATTCGCAAAACTACTTTTGGAACAACGACTTTCATTGTTGAACTCTTTTACAACAGGAACAAACCAAAGGACTCTGCCCTTGCATCCCTTGGTTAGTTGGGTAAATAGAGAGGGCAGAACTTTTGGTTTTTTCATTACTTTACATTAAAAAAGATCTCCAACGGAAGGATCGATTTCGTCCTTTCCGTTGTTCCAAGAACGATTGAGCTGCCTCCTTTGTCTTTCCTGACGACGTTTTTTCAATTCTTCCTCCAGGGCTCTTTTTTCTCGCCGGATTTGGTCCTTTCGTTCTTTTACCTCTGTCATGCCATAATGGAACTCCGCCAATGTCTTATTGACATTTGGTTCGGGCATTTTTTTGAAGGATTCCAGTCCCAGTACTTTTTCGAACCATTCCTCCAACCCGCCTATCTCGCCCTCCGTGAAGGAAAGCCTTTGTTTGGTTAGTCTCATGGAAAAACGGGACCGAAATAACGCTTGTTCCTCTGTCTCTTTGTCCAGAGATGCTTTTATCTCTTCGGATATAGAATCCGCAAGCATTTGTTGCTGGTCTTTAGTCTCCGCAAGCGTCTTGATATTTTTTAGTTTATCAAAAGCGTTCCTTAGTTTCTCTAAAAACACATCCCGAATCAACTTGTCCATCAATTCTTGATATCGTAATCTATTGAGGCAATGAGCAAAGTGTTCATTGAGGAAAATGATTTTCGTACGAGTGCTTTCCCTCTCATTTCTTAAGCCCAGAGCCGTTTCCGGTTCCTCTTCCCAATCAGACCATTTCTGTTGTCTCTCCCAGGCTTCCTCAGTCTTCCGAGAAAAAAAATCTGGTGTGAGTGGCTCGATCTGTAAAAAGATACTCACAAGCTCCATGATTTTCGCCGAAGCTTGCCAAAGAGCTTGCTGAGGATCTATTTGACCGTCTGTCCAAATATCTATATAAAGGCTTTGGAAGGGTACATCTTCAGAGGATTCAATCGTAATCTCCACTTTTGGAATTGGCGTGAAGATGGGGTCTCTCGAATCCCCTCCTTCATCGCTCACTGGGGTTTCGCGGTTCCATTCACCCGAGATTTCCTGAACTAAAACCTGTCGCAATGCAGTCTCTATCCAGAGACATTTTGCTCTAGTTAGAGGGGCCAGGAAAAATCTACCGTAATGAAGCCCCTTCTCAAATTCCTTAGACTTGACAGATTTGGCCTTCACAACGAGAGTCAAAAGATACAGGATTTGGAAGGAAGCTTTCCACAGCGCTTCGAAAGGCTCTATTATATTATCACTCCATATTTCTAGAAAAAGGGTTTGGAAACTTTCTCCTTGATATTCATAGGAGTAGATACTAGTATCGACTTGGTGAATCGGCCGGAAGATTGCGTCGATCGAATAACCTTCTTCATCTGTACCTGGCCTTTCCCGGTTCGATTCCCCCGAATCAATTTCGATGGATAATTCTAGATAAAAGTCAATGGGTTTTGTTATTGTTGCAATGTGGTGACTTTCATCAATTACCTGAATCCCGCATGGGAGTTCGATATCCACCGCCATTGCCGTTTGAGGCCCTTTGACATCAAGAATAGCCACAAGGGGGCCCTGGCCAGCTAAAGCCTCAAAATCCCCCATCAATTGGATGGTCTTCAAATTATGTAAAATTTCATGGATCGATTCCTGAATTCCATCGATGTTCCTCGAATGCTTGGATGAGTTTCGAATTCTCGCACCAGTAACGCGTGCGCATAGTATGTCCGTCAGTAACGTCTGCCGGACTGTCGTCATTAGCAATTTAGATTGCTCTGGCCTTAGAGGACCCACGCCAAATCTACCGTACAACAGTCCGTTGGGGCATTCAGCAAACTCCAAATTGTGCCATTCCGCGAAGTTCTTTGGGTTGCTTAGTTTGACTATAAATTTAGTCTCTTTTTTCATAATCTACCTTCCAGTGAGGTTTGTGTTTAACTTTGTTTCTTTGAACTAGTGAGTTCTTTATCTATAATCAAAATTCTGCTAGGGTCGATCGAGCTTAGGTGGAGTTGATTCCGTCTACAGAATACAGAGAAAGTGCACACCATAACCATACTCGACGGATAGTTTTCATCTTTTTTGGGGGGTGTTCCATTTTTTTTCTACGTACGTCTTTTTTTAGGAGGCCTACACCCGTTGTGTGGTAAAGGGGTTCGGTCTCGTAAAAAATGCAACCGCACACCGCTTCTAAACACAGCTCGTAATGCTGCATCTCTGCCACGACCGACACCTTTTACTAACACAATAGCTCGGTGCATACCTTGAGTTACTACTGTCCGAATAGCATTTTCGGCGGTGGTTTGGGCCGCAAAGGGCGTGCCCCTTCTTCTACCCTTGAATCCACAAGCGCCGGCAGAGGCCGAAGTAACCACCCGACCCCCTACATCTGTAACAGTAACAATGGTATTGCTGAAACTTGCTTGAACGTGAATAATTCCTCTGGATATTTTCCGTGCACTCTTACGCGAACGAATGCGTCTATTCCTAAATCTAAATGAACTATATCTTCGTATCGTTTTTGCCATATTTGATCATTTTATAAATAAAAGTGAGAGAGATATGGATATATCCATTTCATGTTAACATAGATTTTTTTTGTTTTTCTCATTATTCTCTTTTTTGAATTTAGCTTTTACTTTATAAAATTCTTTTTTTTTTTTTTTAAAGGTTATCGTTGTCTTTGTTTATGTCGTGGATTGGAACAAATGACTCTAATTCGCCCTTTCCTACGGATCAGACGACACTTTGTACAAATTTTACGAACGGAGGCCCTTATTTTCATATTTTTTATTCCTTAACCTTGAATCTCTTTTTTGGAAGAAACTAAGTTTCTTTGGAGTCGCGAATGGAATCCTCACGAATCTTCAAGTTCAAAACCCACCTTACTCATACTCATTCGAATCTGAATCGGTGTTGTCCAATCTAGCAATTATACGCCCCCGGGCTGCATCGTAACGGCTTATTTCCATTTCGACCCTATCGTATCTATTATACGGAATATACTATATGGCTTTCGTTATTTGGTTGGGTGTAGTGGCATAAAGATTACGATTACCATATATATAACAAGATTTCTCCACCCATTCTTTTTAGTCGAGCCTCTCGGTCTGTCATTATACCTTTAGAAGTAGAAAGAATTGCAACCCCCATCCCGCCCAAAATCCTAGGAATTTTTTGATAGTTAGAATAGATTCGTAGACCGGGTCGACTGACCCGTTTTAAATTGAAAAGAGTTCTAGACGGACCCTTTCTATTCCTTCTATGGCGTAGGGTTAAAACCAAAAAGGATTTGTTGCTTTCCCGATGTTCCCTCGCATTTTTGATAAAACCCTCTCGTAACAGTATTGTCACAATGTTTTGGGCGATGTTAGTAAATGTTATTCGAACCGTCTCTTTTTTAGCCATATCGGCATTTCGTATAGATGTGACTATTTCAGAAAGAGTGTCCTTACCCATGATAAACTAAAATGATTGTTGCCTTCAAATTTGGATATAATCAACATGTTCCTTTCTTTTGATTTTTGAATTCTTAAAGGTATATACCTGAGACACAATATACCATACTGAGAAATCGATTTCATTCAAATACTAGATCACAGTTTCCTTTGAAAAGACTTATTATAATACTTCAGTCGCTAATGAAACTATTTTTTCGAAATTTTTATACAATTCTAGGGAGATCGCACCAAAAATGCGAGTTCCTACTGGATTTCTGTCTTTATTAATGACAACTGCAGCATTGTCATCATATCTTATTATCATACCATCATCACATTTGAGTTCTTTACAAGTACGTACAATTACAGCTTTGATCACTTCTGATCGTTTTAGAGCCGAAGTTGGCTTTGCTTCCTTAATTACAGCAACAATAACGTCGCCAATATGAGCATATCGTTGATTGCTAGCTCCTACGATTCGAATACACATCAATTTCCGGGCACCGCTGTTGTCCGCTACATTCAAAAGGGTCTGAGATTGAATCATATCGTTTTTTTGTTTTTTTGTTTTTTTGTTTTTTTGTTTAGCCTGCTCTTTCGACGCAAAGCACGAAGTAAAAAAAAGAAATCTTTTTTGTCCAAAAAACCTGCAATTCTTTTTTTTATCCCCAAGGCTTCCTTACTTATTTTGGTTCTACATTCCTATTTCGAAATAATGAATTGAGTCCGTATAGGCATTTTTGATGCAGCTATTTCAATAGCCTTTCTAGCTATATTTTCCGCTACTCCGCCCATTTCATAAAGTATTCTACCCGGTTTAACGACAGCTACCCAATATTCGGGAGATCCTTTACCCGAACCCATACGCGTTTGTGGAGGTTTTACTGTAACGGGTTTGTCTGGAAAAATACGCACCCATATTTTTCCACCGCGGCGTACATTTCGTGTCATTGCTCGCCGCCCTGCTTCTATTTGTCGAGAGGTGAGCCAAGCGGGTTCAAGTGCTTGAAGAGCATATTTACCGAAAGAAATACTACTGCCTCTATAAGATCTTCCTTTCATTCTTCCTCGATGTTCTTTACGGAATTTGGTTTTTTTTGGACTCAACATAGCAATTAGATCCTTTTTCGAATTCTTATTCAACCCTATAGAATTGTTCCTTTTTTTGGTTGAACAAAAAAAGAACGAAAGAATTTTTCATTTTTTGTTCTAGCATTGGATAGTAGGATTTCCCGTCTCAAAAGATCCAAACTTTTATGCCCAATACCCCATGGATAGTTAGAACTTGAGTGGAACCAAAATCTATTTTAGCGGTAACGGTTTGGAGAGGGACTCGACCCTTTCTAAGCCATTCGACGCGTGCCATTTCTTGTGCTTTTCCGCCAATACATCCGGCAATTTGTACTTGAATTCCCTTTTTATATGCTTTTTCGACTAATTCAACAGCCTTTTTCATTACTTTGCGAAATGAAACTCTCTTCTTTAATTGGTCGGCTATAAATTCTCCAAGAATAGTAGGGTCTCCGTAAGGGTTTTTCATTTTTCTAACAGCAAGATTCAGTTTTCGGTTTTTAATGAAGTGAATGGCTTTTTGTAAACTTACCTGTAATTCTTTGATTTTGGTTTTGGGCGGTTCATCCTCTGTTAATAACTGTGAGAATCCCATATAGATTATGACTTTAACCACATCGATTGATTTGTCAATCTGTATTCGTGAAATGACATCCGAAACGGAGGAGATTCTCTCCTTTTCTATATAATTCTTAATGTGTTCTCGTATTTTGTGATCTTCTTGTAGGCCTTCAGAATAATCTTTTCGTTTTTCAAACCAAATAGAGTGATGGGTTTGGGTTGTACCAAGTCGGAAACCTAATGCATTGATTTTTTGTCCCATAAGACCTCCCTACTATACATATCATTATACGGCATACTCAGTATCTTTCTTTTCATTTCTCTTTTCGCGTTATTATTTCAATTCCGTTTTCTTATTTCTGTTTCGTTTGATTTCTCTAAGAGGGCCCATGGTTTTCTGATATATTCTTCAGATTTTTCGTTTAATGATATATCCCTCAATACAATAGTGATATGACAAGTGGATCTTTTTATCGGATAACTCTGTCCCTTAGCTCGAGGTTTGAATTTTTTCGCAGTAGGCCCCTCATTGACTTCGGCTTTACTAATGATTAAACTTGTTTCGTCGAAATTCATATTGTGAATACCGTTTGCTGCTGCGGAAGAAATTAATTTTAAAATTGGATAACATGCTCGATAAGGCATGAGTTCTAGTATCATCAGTGTTTCTTCGTAGGAACGTCCACGAATCTGATCAATCACTCTTCTCGCTTTGTGAGTAGACATAGGAATATATTTACCTAAAGCCGAGACTTCTGTATATCGCTTCTTCTTTTTTTTTTTTATCATGGCGTACCTCCCCCTCTCACTAATGACCGATAATTATCTATATTCATTTGATTAACGAAGAGATTGAGTATCCCTTTTGCTTTTAAAAGAATTCATTTGATTAACGACGAGATTGAGTATCCCTTTTGCTTTTATGAGTATCCCTTTTGCTTTTAACAGATTGAGTCTCACTTTTGCTTTTAACAGATTTAGTATCACTTTTTTTTTTAGAGTTGTGTTTATTAAAAATTCTAGTGGGTACAAAATCTCCCAATTTAGAATTGACCATATATTTCGTTATAGGAATAGGCACATGTTCCCTCCCGTTATGGATATAAATAGTGTATCCGATCATTGCGGGTATAATGGTAGATGCACGCGACCAAGTTTTTAGGAAATCTTTCTGGGCCTTGGCATTCAGTTTCTCGATTTTATTTAATAAATGATTCGCTACAAAAGGGTTTCTTTTTACTGAAGGGAACGGCTTTTTTTTTTTTTTTTTAAATGAAGGGAACACAGTCAATTCCTCCTTATTGAATTCTTATTTTATTCTTTATTCTTTTTTAAAGACGATGAAATTCTCTTTTTTCTCCTATTTACTACGGCGACGAAGAATCAAATTATCATTATATTTTTTACTTTTTCTAGTTCTTATTCCGAGTGCAGGACGGCCCCATGGGGTTGCGGGTTTTTTTCTACCAATTGGGGCTTTCCCTTCACCACCCCCATGGGGGTGGTCTACAGGGTTCATAGCTGCTCCTCTTACTACAGGACGCTTCCCTAGCCAACGTTTAGATCCGGCTCTACCCAAACTTTTCCGGTTCACTCCAACATTCCCCACTTGTCCGACTGTTGCTGAGCAGTTTTGGGATATCAAACGTACCTCTCCAGAAGGTAATTTGACTGCGGCCGATTTCCCCTCTTTTGAAATCAGTTTCGCTACAGCACCCGCTGCTCTAGCTAATTGTCCACCCTTTCCAAGTGTGATTTCTATGTTATGTATGGCCGTGCCTAAGGGTATATTGGTTGAAGTAGATTCTTCTTTTTGATCAAGCAAAACCCCTTCCCAAACTGTACAAGCTTCTTCCAAAGCATACGGCTTTCTGGATGTAGATGATATCTATACAGATGGATCTTATATATATCGTCCAATTCTTCTAACTATCCTTACCACATGAGTGGATATATAAGAAGCAAAATCTGCCGAATCACTCATGCTATGATCTTCTACATCCTAGGTCTTCCCGTTCCGTCATCTGGCTTATGTTCGTCATGTAGCATTCAGACCGAATGACTCTATGAAATTACGTCGATACTTCCACATATTACGGGTAACGTAGGAGACATCTCTATTTTTCCCCGGGGGAATCCTTAGAATTAACACTGCTTAGCTTTCAATTCGCCTCTGACCATCAAATTAAATGTGAATAACCCGTCCTCCTCTCTTTGAAAGAGGGGGCGCTTCCGCTTCTGTCGGTGCTTGAAACACTTTTGTCTTCTCCATATTACAATATCTCTAGAGTCAATAATTTTATATAATGAACTACTGAACTCAATCACTTGCTGCCGTTACTCTTCAGTTTTCTGTTGAGGTCTATCCTATAGAGGGATTCCACTTGGATCAGTGATAGATTTCTAGGTTTCGTCGTAAACCTAATTGGTTACTTCCAATCACGTAAATCAATAGTTCAAACCGCACTCAAAGGTAGGGCATTTCCCATTTTGATAGGAACTTCTGTACCCGAAACAATGGTATCTCCAATTCTAGCCCCTCTGGGATGTAAAATATATCTCTTCTCACCATCCCCATAGTGTATGAGACAAATGTATGCATTTCGATTAGGGTCGTATTCTATGGTTACGATTCTACCGTATATGTTGTTTTCGTTCCGTCGAAAATCGATTTGACGGTATAGACGCTTATGACCTCCCCCTCTATGCCCTGCAGTAATGATTCCTCTGGCATTACGACCTTTACCACAACGATGCTGTCCATAGATCAAATGATTTCGTGGATTGGATTTCCC